AACGGAGCTGATTCATTCATTAGTAAAGCCGAAGTCAATGGGGGCCCCTTTGTGAAAAAGTTAAGACCCAGGGCTAGAGGACGTAGTTATCCGATAAAAAGACCCACTTGTCATATAACAATTGTATTAAAAGATAAATCGAAATTTTAGAGATTCATCTAAAATTTCGATTTATCTTTAGAAAAAAAAATGGATGAAAAGATAATAGAATAAAAAAATATGGGACAAAAAATAAATCCACTTGGTTTCAGACTTGGTACAACCCAAAATCATCATTCCTTTTGGTTCGCACAACCAAAAACTTTTTTTGTAGGTCTACAAGAAGATGAGAAAATACGGAATTGTATCAAGAACTATGTACAAAAAAATAAGAGAATATCCCCAGGTTTCGAAGGAATTGGAATTGCACGAATAGAAATTCAAAAAAGAATCGATTTGATCCAGGTCATAATCTATATTGGGTTTCCCAATTTATTAATAGAGGGCCGAACGCGAGGGATCGAAGAATTACAGATGAATGTACAAAAAGAGTTGCATTCTGTGAACCGAAGACTCAATATTGCTATCACAAGAATTGAAAAACCTTATGGACACCCTAATATTCTTGCAGAATATATGGCTTCACAATTAAGAAATAGAGTTTCGTTTCGAAAGGCAATGAAAAGAGCTATTGAATTAACTGAACAAACAGATACAAAGGGAATTCAAATACAAATTGCAGGGCGTATCGACGGAAAAGAAATTGCACGTGTCGAATGGATCAGAGAAGGTAGAGTTCCTCTACAAACAATTCGTGCTAAAATTGATCATTGTTCCTATACAATTCGAACTATCCATGGAGTATTAGGCCTAAAAATTTGGATATTTGTGAACGAGGAATAATAGACCTTTTTTTATCTTGCCATTCTGTCCAGTGATAGAACAAAAAATTAGAAACTATTTCTGTTTTTTTACTTTTTCCGTTAAATCAAACAAAAATAAACAATTCTAATTATAATTATATAAGGTTGAATAAAAAATAGATTAATCTTACTTTTGCTATAATTTATAATTGCTATGCTTAGTGTGTGACTCGTTAGTTTTTTCTTTAGAGTTTAAAGCTGGGCTTCAAAAAAAAGACTGACCCCCACTATAAACTTAATAACTATATAAAATAAAACAATAAAATAAACGAAAAACTAATAACCAACTTATTGCTTCGTATTGTCGAGATCCCAAGAAACAGTCACTATATGACTGAATGACTGAATCAATCATATAGTTGTAACAACTGAAATTTTCATAAAAAAAAATCTGATTATGGATTTTGAAGAAAAAAATAAAGGGATGCGGATAAATGGAAAGGTGATAGAAAGAGAGAACAAAAATATCAATGATAGATGATTCCAATATGTATGGTCTATGAATCACCTCATAAAAGGCAGTGTGATAAAGCATTAATATTGATATATTAATATATATAATAATACAAATAATAAAGTATAATATAAATAATAAAGAGCCCTGGGTTAATAGAAACTGAGGAGATTGGCTCGGGAACAAATTTTGTTGGGAGCTCCGTTGCAGAGTTCAGGCCTAACCATTAATGGAGAAGCTATAGGAACGACGAAACCTGTAACTATATAAGATTCTACTATTAAAATATAAATAAAATATAAAAGAAAAATGAATCCTAATAATTCATCGGGCGGGATGGCGGAACGAACCAAGAACAAATTGATTTACTCTGAGAGGTCATGGATTGATCCTACGAATGAAGCAGGAAAGAGTCAATATCCGCCCGCGAAACCCTTATTTATTTATTGTATTACAATACAATATTGGCTTGACTCGATAAGAGTAAAAAAAAAATAGGGATTCGTTATAAAAAATAAGCATTATCTATAAATATACACATATAGCCATATATGGAGCTTCCTATGTAATAAATGAAATATCAATAAATCCCATTACTTAGTTTAGTGTACTAATTATTAAATAGATGTGTATCTGTATCGAATCTTTTCATTCGCGAGGAGCTGGATGAGAGGAAACTCTCATGTCCGGTTCTGTAGTAGAGGTGGGATTAATAAAAAACCATCAACTATAACCCTAAAAGAACTAGATTTCGTAAGCACCATAGAGGAAGAATGAAGGGAATATCTTGTCGGGGCAATCATATTAGTTTCGGCAGATATGCTCTTCAGGCACTTGAACCTGCTTGGATCACAGCTAGACAAATAGAAGCAGGGCGAAGAGCAATGACACGATATGCACGTCGTGGTGGAAAAATATGGGTACGTATATTTCCAGACAAACCTGTTACAATAAGACCTACGGAAACACGTATGGGTTCGGGGAAAGGATCTCCCGAATATTGGGTATCCGTTGTTAAACCAGGCCGAATACTTTATGAAATGGGTGGAGTATCAGAAACTGTAGCCAGAGCAGCTATCTCAATAGCTGCGTGCAAAATGCCTATACGAACTCAATTTATTATTTCAGGATAGGGATATAGAACTAAAGATAAACAAAAGGGGTATTGAGGATGAAAAAACAACCGCGGGTTTATTTATTTCTAGACAAACACTATTTCTTTTTTTCCTCATTCTTTGCATTGAAATAACAGATTCAAATAAAAATGATATGATTCAACCTCAGACCCTTTTGAATGTAGCAGATAACAGCGGAGCTCGAGAATTGATGTGTATTCGAATCATAGGAGCTGGTAATCATCGATATGCTCATATTGGTGACGTTATTGTTGCTGTAATCAAAGAAGCAGTGCCCAATATGCCTCTAGAAAGATCAGAAGTAATTCGAGCTGTAATTGTACGTACATGTAAAGAACTCAAACGTGACAACGGTATGATAATACGATATGATGACAATGCTGCGGTTGTCATTGATCAAGAAGGAAATCCAAAAGGAACTCGAGTTTTTGGCGCGATTGCTCGGGAATTGAGACAGTTGAATTTTACTAAAATAGTTTCATTAGCTCCTGAAGTATTATAAATACTAGTAGATGAAACTATGATATAGTTATAGTGGGATATCTGAAATGGATTAAATTAATAGATTGTGTTTCACGCATATACTTTTAATAATTAATAATTGAAATTGAATAATTCAAAATAAAAAAACATGTTGATTATATCAAAATTAAGAAGCACCAATAATTAGAATTCGTCATGGGCAGAGACGCTATTGCTGATATAATAACTTCTATAAGAAATGCTGACATGAGTAAAAACGGAACGGTTCGAATAGCATCCACTAATATCACCGAAAACATTGTTAAAATACTCCTACAAGAAGGTTTTATTGAAAACGTTCGGAAACATCAGGAAAGTAACAAAGATTTCTTGGTTTCAACCTTGCGCCATAGAAGGACTAGGAAAGGAATATATAGAACTATTTTAAAACGTATCAGTCGACCTGGTCTACGAATCTATTCCAACTATCAAAAAATTCCTAAGATTTTAGGTGGAATGGGAATTGTAATTCTTTCCACTTCTCGAGGCATAATGACAGATCGAGAAGCTAGACTAGAAAAAATTGGAGGAGAAATTTTGTGCTATATATGGTGATCTTCCTCCGGTATCCTAATTTGATCTCTAACTTCCTATTTGTGAAATAGAGAGGAAAAGTGAGTTATATAACTCTTCCTCCATTAGTTGATGATATTTCAAGGGGTTACCTGGATGAAAGAACAAAAATTGATTCATGAAGGTTTAATTACTGAATCACTTCCCAACGCCGGGTCCGTTTAGATAATGAAGATCTAATTCTAGGTTATATTTCAGGGAGGATCCGACGCAGTTTGATACGGATACTGCCGGGAGATAGAGTAAAAATCTAAATAAGTCGGTATGATTCAACTAGAGGACGTATAATTTATAGACTCCGCAGCAAAGATTCGAGCGATTAAATGATTTTTGAAAACATTCCTTTGGTGAGAGATACAACTCGAAGCTAAAAAATAAAATACAAGAGACTTATTTTCTTCCAAGGAATAGATTTCAAATTAAGGTAAGGAGTGAGAAATATGAAAATAAGAGCTTCCGTTCGTAAAATTTGTGAAAAATGTCGACTGATCCGTAGGCGCGGACGAATTATAGTGATTTGTTCCAATCCGAGACATAAACAGAGACAAGGATAATCTTTCTTTTATAAAATTTCTCAAAGAAGGGCCATGTAAAAATAAAGGATCTGTTTTAACATGAAATGGATATCTCCGTATCTTTCTGTATATTTCTGATTCATATTTATGAGATGAAAAAATATGGCAAAACCTATACCAAAAATTGGTTCGCGTAGGAATGGACGTATTGGTTCACGTAAGAATGAACGTAGAATACCAAAAGGGGTTATTCATGTTCAAGCGAGTTTCAACAATACTATTGTAACTGTTACAGATGTACGAGGTCGGGTGGTTTCTTGGGCCTCCGCCGGTACTTCTGGATTCAAAGGCACAAGAAGAAAGACACCCTATGCTGCTCAAGCCGCCGCTTCAAATGCTATTCGTACTTCAGTTGATCAGGGTATGCAACGAGCAGAAGTTATGATAAAGGGTCCTGGTCTCGGAAGAGACGCAGCATTACGGGCCATTCGTAGAAGTGGTATACTATTAAGTTTCGTACGTGATGTAACACCTATGCCACATAATGGATGTCGACCTCCTAAAAAAAGACGTGTGTAAAAATAATAATTAAACGGATTGCAAGAGAAATAAATGATTCAATGATCTGATCAAATAATAATATTTAGTATGGTTCGAGAGGAAATAGCAGGATCCACTCGAACACTACAGTGGAAATGTGTTGAATCAAGAGTAGACGGTAAGCGTCTTTATTATGGTCGTTTCATTCTGTCCCCGCTCATGAAAGGGCAAGCCGATACCATAGGTATTGCCATGCGAAGGGCTCTACTTGGAGAAATAGAAGGAACATGTATCACACGTGCAAAATCTGAGAGGGTGCCGCATGAATATTCTACGATAGTAGGTATTGAGGAATCGG